GATTACTTCTCAATACAATTTCTTTCAAATTTTGTAAGATTTCATGTACTGATTCCTCAATACCTACTATCGTAGAATATTCATGTGGCACCTTCTTAGATTTTGCACGTGTGATACATGTTCCTTCTATTTCTCCAAGTAAGGCCCTTCGCATGGCAATACCGATGGTATCAGCTTGACCTTTCATAAGTGGTGACAGAATGAAACGACCATAATAAAGACGCTTACTGTCTACTCTTGATTCAACACACTTCCACTGTAGTGTTCGAGTGGATCCTGCTACTTCCTCTCGAACCATACTATACTAGTATTATTATTTGATCATTTATTTCTCTTGAAATTGGTTTAATTCTTATTTCTACACACGTCTTTTTTTAGGAGGTCGACATCCATTATGTGGCATAGGTGTTACATCACGTACGAAGCTTAATAATATACCACTTCTACGAATGGCTCGTAATGCTGCATCTCTTCCGAGACCAGGACCCTTTATCATAACTTCTGCTCGTTGCATACCCTGATCAACCACTGTACGAATAGCATTTACCGCTGTGGCTTGAGCAGCATAAGGTGTTCCTCTTCTTGTGCCTTTGAATCCAGAAGTACCGGCGGAGGCCCAAGAAACTACCCGACCTCGTACATCTGTAACAGTTATAATGGTATTGTTGAAACTCGCTTGAACATGAATAACGCCTTTTGGTATTCTACGTCCATTCTTACGTGAACCAATACGCCCATTCCTACGTGAACCAATTCTTGGTATAGCTTTTGTCATATTTTATCATCTCATATTTATGAGTCAGAAATATACAAAAAGAAAAGATACGGGGATACCCATTTCATGTTAAAACGGATCCTTTACCTTATTTTTACATATTTTATTTTTGAATTTTGGAAAGTAAAGTTCTTTTTTAGAAGAATTACCCTTGTCTCTGTTTATGTTTCGGATTGGAACAAATCACTATAATTCGTCCACGCCTGCGAATCAGTCGACATTTTTCACAAATTTTACGAACGGAAGCCCTTATTTTCATATTTTTTATTCCTTACCTTAATTCTGAATCCACTTCTTGGAAGAGAATAAGTCTCTTGAATTTTTTTTAAACTTCAAATTGTATACCCATGGTTAAAAAAATAACCTAATCGTTCGAATCTTTGTTGCGAAGTCGATAAATTATACGTCCCCTGGTTGAATCATAACGACTTACTTCAATTTTTACTCTATCTCCCGGTAGTATACGTATAAAACTGCGGCGGATCCTCCCTGAAACATATCCTAGAATTAGATCTTCATTATCTAAACGGACCCGGAACATACCGTTGGGAAGTGATTCAGTAATTAAACCCTCATGAATCAATTTTTGTTCTTTCATTCCAGGTAACCTCCTTGAAGTATCAACTAATGGAGGAAGAGTTATATAACTCACTTTTCCTCTCTATTTTACAAATAGGAAGTTAGAGATCAAATTCGGATACCAGAGGTGGAAGATTACCATATATAACACAAAATTTCTCCTCCAATTCTTTCTAGTCGAGCTTCTCGATCTGTTATTATACCTCGAGAGGTAGAAAGAATTACAATTCCCATTCCACCTAAAATCTTAGGAATTCGTTGATAGTTGGAATAAATTCGTAAGCCGGGCCGGCTGATACGCTTTAAAATGGTTCTAGTTTTATATATTCCTTTTCTGGTTTTTCTATGTCGCAGAGTTGAAACCAAGAAATATTTGTTACTCTCCTGATGTTTCCGAACGTTTTCAATAAAACCTTCTCGTAGAAGTATTTTAACAATGTTTTCGGTGATATTTGTAGATGCTATTCGAACCCTTCCTTTTTTATCCGTGTCAGCATTTCTTATAGAAGTTATTAGATCGGCAATAGTGTCCCTACCCATGACGAACTAGAATTATAGGTTCCTCCAAATATTGATATAATCAACATGTTTCCTTTTTTTTTCTTTTTTTTTTATTATTATAAAGTATATACGTGAGACACAATCTACTAATTTGATCTATTTCAGATACCCTACTATATCATAGTCTCATCTACTACTATTTATAATACTTCGGGAGCTAATGAAACTATTTTAGTAAAATTTAACTGTCTCAATTCTCGAGCGATCGCACCAAAAACTCGAGTTCCTTTTGGATTTCCTTCTTGATCAATGACAACTGCAGCATTGTCGTCATATCGTATTATCATACCGTTTTCACGTTTGAGTTCTTTACATGTACGTACAATTACAGCTCTAATTACTTCTGATCTTTCTAGAGGCATATTGGGAACTGCTTCTTTGATTACAGCAACAATAACATCACCAATATGAGCATATCGGTGATTACCAGCTCCTATGATTCGAATACACATCAATTTTCGAGCTCCGCTGTTATCCGCTACATTCAAAAGGGTCTGAGGTTGAATCATATCATTTTTATTTCAATCTGTTATTTCAATGCAAAAGTATGAAAGAAAAAAAAAGAAATATTGTCCGTCCAGAAATAAATAAACCTGCGGTTGTTTTTTCATCCCCAATACCCCTTTTTGTTTAGTTCTACATCTCTATCCTGAAATAATAAATTGAGTTCGTATAGGCATTTTGCGCGCAGCTATTGCGATAGCTGCTCTAGCTACAGTTTCTGATACTCCACCCATTTCATAAAGTATTCGACCCCGTTTAACAACGGATACCCAATATTCAGGGGATCCCTTCCCCGAACCCATACGTGTTTCCGCGGGTCTTACTGTAACAGGTTTGTCGGGAAATATACGTACCCATATTTTTCCACCACGACGCACATATCGTGTCATTGCTCTTCGCCCTGCTTCTATTTGTCTAGCTGTAATCCAAGCAGGTTCAAGTGCCTGAAGAGCGTATCTGCCGAAACAAATATGATTGCCTCGACAAGATATTCCTTTCATTCTTCCTCTATGCTGTTTACGAAATCTGGTTCTTTTGGGGTTATAGTCGATGGTTGTTTCTTAATTCCATCTCTACTGCAGAACCGGACATGAGAGTTTCTTCTCATCCAGCTCCTCGCGAATGAAAGGATTCTAATTCAATAATATTATAGATACACATTAATAGATACACATTAATAGGTACACATTAATAGATAATACACCAAGTAATGGCTTTTATTGATATTTAATTTCTTACATAAGAAGGAAGATGTAGATACAAGATATACAATACAGCTAGACGTGTGTGTACATTTATGTATCTTTATAGATAATGTAATGTTTCTCTTTTTTATTTTTATAACATAACGAATCCTTTCCTTATTTTTTTTTTACCTCTATCGAATTACGACAAAGGATTGTAATCCAATAAATAGAGGTTTCGCGGGCGAATATTTACTCTTTCCTGTTTCATTCGAAGGTTCAATTCATAACCTCTCAGAATAAATCAATTTTTTCTTGGTCCGTTCCGCCATCCCACCCAATGAATTATTAGGATTCGTTTTCAATAGAAGCCTATGCAGTCACAGGTTCTGTCGTTCCCATAGCTTCTCCATTAATGGTTAGGTCCGAACTTTGCAATGGAGCTTCCAACAAAATTTGTTCCCAAGTCAATTTTCTCAGTTTTTATTAACCTGAAGGCTCTTTATTATTTTATTCTATTTAAATTCATTTTAAAATTCTTATATTTATAATTATCTTATCAGTATTGATTATCAGTATTGATGCTTTATCACACTGCCTTTTATGACGTGATTCATAGACCATACATATTGGAATCATATATCATTGATATTTTTGTTCTTTCTTTCTATCATCCTTCCATTTATCCACATCCCTTATTTTTTTTTTTTTGCTTTACAACCCATAATCAGATCTATTTTTTGTTGAAAGAATTTCAGTTGCTACAACCATATGATAGATCCACTCATTCATATAGTGACTGTTTCTTGGGATCTCGACAATACGAAGCAATAAGTTGGTTATTAGTTTATTTTATATAATTACAAAGTTTATAGCAGGGGTCAGTTTATTTTTTTTTTTGAATCCCAACTTGAAACTATAAATAAAAAACTAACGAGTCACACACTAAGCATAGCAATTATACCAAATGATCAATCGAATTTTTATTTAACCTTATAGAATTAGAATTGCTCATTTTTTTTTAACGAAAAAAGAGTGAAAGAGTTTGTCATTTTTTGTTTTATCACTGGACAGAATGGGAAGACAAGGTTGATTATTCCTCGTCTACAAATATCCAAATTTTTATACCTAATACTCCATAAATAGTTCGAATTGTATAGGAACAATGATCAATTTTAGCGCGAATTGTTTGTAGGGGAACTCTACCCTCTCTGATCCATTCAACACGTGCAATTTCTTTTCCGTCGATACGGCCTGCTATTTGCACTTGAATTCCTTTTGTATCCGTTTGTTCAGTTAATTCAATAGCTTTTTTCATTGCTTTTCGAAACGAAACTCTATTTTTTAATTGTAAAGCTATATATTCTGCAAGAATATTAGGTTGTCCATAAGGTTTTTCAACTCTTGTGATAGCAATGTTGAGTCTCCGGTTTACAGAATTAAACTCCTTTTGTACATTCATCTGTAATTCTTCGATTCCTCGTGTTTGCCCCTCTATTAATAAATTTGGGAATCCAATATAGATTATGACTTGGATCAAATCTATTTTTTTTTTAATTGTTATACGTGCAATTCCTTCGAAACCTGAGGATATTTTCCTATTTTTTTGTACATAGTTCTTGATACAATTCCGTATTTTTGCATCTTCCTGCAGGTCCCCGGAATAATTTTTTGGTTGTGCGAACCAAAAGGAATGATGACTTTGAGTTGTACCAAGTCTGAAACCAAGTGGATTTATTTTTTGTCCCATATTTTTCTATTCGATTTTATTTTTCATCCATATTTTTTTATTTTATATGAATCTAAATCTTAGATTGATCTAAAAATGATTTAGATTTATCTTTTAATACAATTGTTATATGACATGTCGGTCTTTTTATCAGATAACTACGTCCTCG